TTCCAATAAAAATGGTTTGTTCTTGCATATCCCTACTGTTCTTCCAAATTAATCCCCCCGATACATATAATTCAGAAGAATATGTGAGTGATTCATATATAGCATCTCTTTCTTTTATCGATGGTTCTACTAATTGATATGTTTCCACAAATAATTGAAATTCAATTTCTTGATCTCTATCTTCAATTTTTGGAAACTTATAAAGTTCTTCTGCTAAGCCCTGATCAATGAACCTACAAAATCCTTCAAATTGTATCTGATTAAATCCAGGTATTGTAGACATTCCCCCATTTCCATCCCCAAGCATTTTTAATTTCCCATTTATTGAAAAAAAAAATCCCATTATTGGATCGTTTTTCATCCAATTATATGGATCGATCAGCACTGATGGAATTGCTATTCGGTTTACAGAATCACATAAAATTTTATCTAACTCCATATATGAATATATATGAATATGGAATGTCTGAAATACGTATGAACGGAGGAATAAAGTAAAGCGAATTTGGATTTTCTACTCAAATTGGAATTTGCAACAGATACAACTGGAAAAGAATTGAGAAATTCCACTTAACTTAGACTTATGGAATTTTATATTTTATATAGAATAACAAAAAGGGATTCAATTTCTACTATTATTTATGATATTACATATTCCAATACAATTAGATACCAGTGAAATACATAATTCGTGATTTTATCTCTTCGATGAGATAAAAATCCAATAGTTAGAAACAATATAAATTTTTTTTTTTAACACTTAGCTTTTTTTTTTCAGAGATATTTTTTTTTATTTTAATAGAGTTTGTTCAAGCGCAGAAGAAGGCTTTATTAAGCATACGCGGATAGAACTATAGCTACCTATCTATATATATGTCTTTCCTTGTATTGCGGGTCTATTCTGTACAGCGCATGGCGTGTTCTAGCAAAATATCGATTTTCTATAGGAATCATAAACAGATAAGATATCTGATTAGCGGTATACGTGTAATAATTTATGTTCTGGGGTTTACATATACTCATAATTGTTGTTATAATTGAAATGGATAAGGCTTTTTTTTTATTGAATTATTGAAAAGAATCAATACTGGATAGTTAGATATCCATTTTGATTTTCTTATATAATTATAATTCGGGAAATACAATTTTAGATTCAAATTCGAGAATCGTTCATGAATTTTCATTCAATAGTTAACGGTTCCAATTTGTCCTGAATTTTGGCTTTTGTCACTGAAAATTCACATTTAATTTTTCCTTTCAATAGAAAGGAGAAAGAATTCAGATAGTGCGTGTTTTGACATACTATAGAAAAGTAATCAAAGAGATGGATCCAATCCAAAAAAAGAAGGATTTATTTTAGTTTTAGGAAAGGGATTCAGATTAAGAAAAATGGGATTCAAGATACAATTGCAAAAAAAAGAAGTTTAGTAAGAAAAAACAAAGAAGGGGGAGGATATTTTCTTCTATTTTTGATTTCTATTTTCTATTGCCTTGGCGACATGGCCGAGTGGTAAGGCGGGGGACTGCAAATCCTTTTTCCCCAGTTCAAATCCGGGTGTCGCCTGATCAACAAAAGAGGGGAAATACCTTATTCTGGTTTGCTGATAGATTGTCCCCAATAGAAACAGCGGAGGAAAAAGACTCGTGATATTTCCAAGAGCGCCGCTACTTATTTTGATTTTGTTTGCCCTTAATCTTTCCCGATTCTACTAGCACTCATATAAGAACTTCTTATAATTAATTGAATTAGATTTTTTGGATTGTTTTATCAATGGTATTGGACAAAATCTTTTTTTTTACTCTGCACCAGCGATAATAATATTATTATTAGTGACTATTATTATTAATAGTCACTATTATTAGTGAAAAATAATGGAAAAAAGTGAACAATACTAGCAAAATTCCTTCATATTCATAGAGATAGGGGACATAATTCACATGGATATAGTAAGTCTCGCTTGGGCTGCTTTGATGGTAGTCTTTACATTTTCCCTTTCACTCGTAGTATGGGGAAGAAGTGGACTCTAGGGATACTACTAATTGATCTAGGGATACTACTAATTGAGTTGAGAAATGCAACTCTATCAATTCTTTTATAGATCGTTCCGCAAAGACTTTTTAATTTAACTATTTTAAATTTTAAATTGAACAATTTATAGTGAAATATTGAAATTGAATTCAATAATTGAATTCAATTTCAAAATTCTATTCGATTCGATATGAATAATATTTGAATAATACCCTTTTAATCATAATCAAATAAATATTTTAATGATTCCAGTGTTCATACTTCAAAAGTAAAAAGAATACAAATGATTGGAAAGTTATTCCAACCGAATTCTTCCTAAATTCTTTATTATATTATGATAAACCGGCTCTTATCAGAGTTATATATGGATAATAAGGAACAGCGGGACCTTTTTTACTTTTTATTTGTTTGCCTTTTTCTGGTTCAAAGACAAAAGAAAGTAGTTCTTTTTTTAGTTATTTAAAAGTTATTAAATTAAGATTTTCTACGGGAAATAAAATAGACATACTGATTCTCTAAGGGGATACTCCGCATACTAAGATATTTTCTTGGAGAAGTCACATATTGCGTACTTAGTACTTAGTTTAGTATTTTTTTTATTATTTTCGTTTTATAAATTTATAAATTCGATTTATGCTATACTTTATTGACTTGACTCATTTCATATTATGATTCAAAGATTTCAAATTGGCGAGGTTTACTAATCCTTTTCTTTTCGTCGAAATCTGAAAAAAACTCCTTTCCTTGGATGATTTGTCAACTGTTCAATCAATGGAATGCTAAAAAAAGATTTCTTGATTTTCTTTTATTAATACATACCCCGACTATTCTTTTTTTTTTCTTTTCATTGATTTGATTATTTCAATGGATTCCGGGATTCATATTGACAATAATAAGAAATCCAGGAATTAGAATCATAAGAGTAAGAGGCGCCTTTCAACTATTCCAGATTAATTATTAATTGGAACCAACACAAATCAAACATATGAAAAAAAGAAATCCAATTTGAACCTTATCTACATTCCATATAGATAATTAATATCTATTGTCTAGATATCTATCTATATATGAAGATGACATTCTAGATTGATCCATATTAAGCCCAGTACCACTTTATATTCTAGTATACTAGAATAACAAAAATAGATAGTATGGTAGTAAATATATTACTTTCTACCATACTATCGGGTCTCATAGAATCCTGCTGATTCTAGTTCGCTCATTTCAGCTAAAACACAAAATTGGAATTATTTTCATTTTATTTCGTTAATTCTTGATATTGATAAGAACTAAGAAGTCAAGTTTCATTCAAATTAATCACTTTGACTAACAGTTTTTACATATATTATAAGTAAAAAAGCAGTAGGAACTAGAATGAACAGTGCAGTAGCAATAAATGCGAGAATATTTACTTCCATAATGTCATCGTTTCGTTTTTCTTTACTTCACAATAATTCGGGATTTAATCCCATAAGAGATGATAAATCTTTCGCCTCTAAATTCAATGGGATGAATTCCATCTCGATGATATCAAATCAGATCAATATCATGAATAACAATATCTGAACTCTCAAATCGATTTATCGTCGAGAATTGAATAGTATAACATAGAAAGATCATTTATTCATACCAAATCCAAAAAAGTATTCCTGACCCAATCGAAAATTTTCTTACTTTGTTACTTTATTTATCATTCTTTTCCATTCTTTCTTTTCTATCTTTTCTATTCTTTTCTATAAAACTATCTCCTTCCTTATACAATCATCTGACTAAGTATCATCTAATCCTCTTTAAACTTACATAAGTTACAAACAAACAAAAAAAAGTGCGATAAAGATAAGTCCTAGTACAGTATAAAAAAAAAATCGAATATTCTACCAAATTTACTTTTTTATAGTTTGTTTTTTCTTCGGCATAAATCCTTAAAAAAGATTATCGATTTCCTCTCTCTATAAGAGAGGCAGGGTCCTTATTTGATTTTTCTTTTATTAATATACTCTTTACTTGATTGAATTAGGAATGGGATCCATATTCCATATAATATATCAAAACTTCAGTGTACAATTTGAATGAGATAGATTGTTTCAAATAATTGAGGTTACACAAAATCAGAGCCAAAAAAGAATAAAGAAGAGACTTTTCCGATTAAAAGGATTTTATCAAAAGAATTTAAGTCATTTTGTACCGTACAAATAAGAATTCCATTTGTGTATGTGCTACCGGGAAAGATAGGGTACTCGATTCGATTTCATTATACGGATCGGGAGGAATCGAAAAGGCAAAATTCAGTGAGGTAGCTCTTGGAATCCTGAAGATGATGCTACCAATAATTGTACTAATCCACATGTGTCTTTATCCATCTCTATCGATACTAGTTGAAGAAATGAAATGAAAATGACCCTATTTGTATTTGCTTTGATGAAAAACGAAAATAAAGAAAATAAATTATATAAAATAATATTAATATTAAGGATCCACTTTGGGAATGAAATTCTGCTATTTGTACCCCTTATTACAGATTATAGAAAATGAAGAGATGAATTGATGTATTTTTTTTTATTGGATTATTGGTTATTTGTCGGGACTGACGGGGCTCGAACCCGCAGCTTCCGCCTTGACAGGGCGGTGCTCTGACCAATTGAACTACAATCCCAGGGAAACGAAATACAGCATACATATTCTTCTGATTTCATTCAAACACTTTCTGTTTAGATTTTAAATTGGAATCGCCTCGTTGTAACAGAGTGCGAGTGGTAGGTAATATTGATATCCACACGCATATAGATTTTAGTGATAATGGCACGAATTACTAGTTATCTTTTCGTTATTTCAAATAAATCGTTATTTCAAATAAAAATCGCAAAATCAATTGATAATCAACCTTTCAATAAAAAAAAAAAAGACTCTTTTTTCTTTCTACTTTTTTTCTTAGACTTTCTACTTACAAATCCTGATATGAATCTAGATCGTC